AACTAAGGCAAGAAGAGTAGTTCGCAACAAGCTAAGCCACAGTCTAGCCAACCGTTGGCCGGACCGGAAGAATACGACGATATCACTGCCTCGTCACCGAGCGAAGATGCAGGAACCTTTGAAAGAGTCCTGTTTATGAACTCACTCACCGTCGGTTTTTCCCACTTTCTTGTCGAAGGGGACTAACTAACAGCATCTTTGCGGAAAGCGTTCAGACTTTTCCTTGCGCTGCTTGTCACGTTATTAGTCTAGTCTGGTTGTCATGACTTTGCGTCTGTGTCAGACACTTTATGAACTAACAGAGAACAAGGCAGCTACAGGAGACGGGAGCAACCCACGTGAGCCCACCATCTTCGTTCTGAAGCTTAAGAAGGATATCGAATGTATCGAATTGAACTAATTGCTTATCTTATAAAGGTCTTGGCACTGAATAAAGATCGGATTGAGCGAGAAACCTTTCTGATTCCCCTGCCCTATAGGCTTTCATAGGATTTCGAAACCTTTCCTATTCCTGCCCCCAGGAGTGCGCCTCTTACTATATCTGGCTTTCTGCCTGCACGCTACCATTTCCTCACTATGCGAAGTCTCGGAGCCCTTTACTTCAAATCATAATGCGATCTATAGCTTCGGGTTCCACATGACCGACAAAAAATAGGATCAAGAAGGGCAGTTTCACTCATGGCGAGCCTTCTCACAGCTTATACTCCTTCATATTCACTACTAATGGTAGCAACATAGTGTGGTTTCACATTCGATCAACTTATTCTGCCTGCGTTCGATCACTCTCAGCATTCCCAAACACAACGAGCTCCTCTGTTGCGACAGCAGCAGCTGTGAAACCTATTCGTGAGAGATCGGATCTTATTACGCCAGCCAATGCGTCTGATAGTTCCCTCTTACTTAGGCATAATTCATGCCATCATATTATGAAAGAGCCATATTCTGCACCCCCCCGCCAATCTTGAAGAACATAAAACAGCAGACTATGTGGACTATTCGTTCGAAACCCCACCAAAGTCTATGGATTGGGACGAAAAGTTAGTCACTATAAACCACGGGAACGGATGGCTTTCTGGTTGCACCTGTCCCAAGCTTACTGTCCCTCTTTCCTGCTCTTCCCCTGTAGTAAAGTCGAAAAGACCAATGTTTGTTGAGAAAGAGTAAACTGCAAATTGAATAAGATAAGGCCGATCCGGGCATTCAAACAAGAGTTTCAGCGGTTGGCTATGTCGTCCCTTCTCGAACAGCTGTTTTCGCAATTGAATCCTTTCGTAATAGACTAGGCTGTTTTCAGGATTCGCAGGCGAGACAGATGAGGAGGCATAGAAGGAGCAATTCCATTATGTGCTAAAGGCTGCGGAATAAGAGCTCTTAGTCCTTTCGGCGTCAAGGCTGTGAACGAATCCTCTGTTGCAAGAAGAAGGGCAAGTGCTTACAAGAATACGCTCTGGGACTGATTCCGATCCTGTTGATGCGGTTAATCCAAATTGACCTGGAAGGCTACTAGTCAAATTTTCGAAAAAGAATTAGTAAAGCCAGGAGAATCAAGACAAGGGGGGATGGTTAATTAAGGGAATAGGATCTATCCCATACCCTTCTTCTACTATTCTACCTGCTCCGAGAACAATAGGCTGGAGAGAGGAGGAAGATTCATCATGCCTTGCCCGCTACGCCCCTTGCCTTTGTCCCTTAACTGCTGACAGCAAGCATTCCTCCCATTGCTAGGAGATCTATACTATTGGGCTACCTACCTTGCTAGGCACCTCTTATAAGTCACTTTCCTTCCACTCTACGTTCTAGCTTTCTTTACGGACCATAAGAAGAACAAAGGGGAATGTGGTATTATCAGTCTCCGTTCCAGTTGGCACACGCTGGTAAATCCAGTACGTACGTCGCTTTCATTCCTAGCTGACCGGCACGGAAAGGTAAGTTGCTGCGCTTCACTCACTAGGAGAAGAAGTAAGGAAAGATTCCCTCCCTACTAGACTTGTCTAAAAGACGAAAAGATGGATGAGCCTCCATCCGACTAAGCTTAGCCTTGACTTGGTGCTAGCGTATATCAAGTAGTAGACCCCGGCTCCTTTTAGCTTTCTGTGGTATGGCTCTTATAACTCTTAGTAGCTGTTCTCTCCTTCCCTTTCCTTCTTCCTTAAGGAATTGGATATAGAACCGTTAGGAGTAGGAGCATTCGTTAACAGAGATGGATTGGCTTCGGTTGACCTTCTTACTATGGGAATGCTTTACTCTGATTCCAAGAAGCTCGTGACCACTCTCAGAGGTAGCTGGGAACAAAATGATTCGAATCGGAAGTGCATTGGACTTCTTTCCTTGGCGAGAAGCCTTGTTGATTCAAGTAAAGGAACAGGGGTCTAGCGCTTTTGTTTTGTGGGAATACCCGCCTTTGAATATGGAGATCAATGACTCAAGTCTCTTCCCACGGGCTAGGCTAAGCCAGAAAGACAAAGAGTGAGATCCGAGAGTGAATTAGAGACATTATCTC